ATGATTGATTCTCAAGCTAAACAAAAGGCAAGGGTTCTTCGAATAAGAACCGCTTGATGATCATTTATTGAATTGGTGTAATAACTCGACAAAATCGAGAGAAAAAAAAGTTGTCTTTTGGGCAAACAAAATTGGAAGGAAGAAAAGTTCTTTTTTTATTAAGAACTACTTTCATTTTTTTTTTTCAGTCTGGTTACGAGGCCTAAATAGTGACTATGAATCATAGTTCCATTTTTTTTTCTTGATCCACTCTATGTATTTCGTGTTCCAGATACTAGAATAAATAATATAATATCCGACGAATTCGAATCATCTTGATAGAGAGAACAGGCGCTTTCTATGTATTATCAATAGGATCAATTCTAACAAGTCACACACTCATATTCCAGAGATACCAAAACAAAAAAATCCACGGTCGAACTACCTGAATGTCTAGAAATGTGGAGCTTAAAGCAGAAAGACCTTTTTTGGATGGAAAAACTATGACTTCATAGTTTTAGTTAGTAGAAACCTAATTCATTAAAATTCCGTCCAGTAAAACAGAAGAATTATAAATTTCTAAAATGATAGATAGGAATATCGCGAATAAAGCCATTGCAACCCCCATAAAAGGAGTAGTCCCCCAACCCGGAGCTACTTTCCCATATTCCGAATTCAAGGGTTTCAATAAACTACCTGCGCCAGTTCGTTTTGGCCTAGGTCTAGAACTATCTTCAACGGTTTGTGTAGCCATAAATTCTATTTAATCATTGGTGTTGACTTTGTATACTATTCCGTTGTAGTTGTAAATACACGATCTTTTCATAGATCCATTGTAATCTTGAAATTCTATAAAAATGGAAACAGCAACTTTAGTCGCCATCTCTATATCTGGTTTACTTGTAAGCTTTACTGGGTATGCCTTATATACCGCGTTTGGGCAACCCTCTCAACAATTAAGAGATCCATTCGAAGAACATGGAGACTAATTGAAGTAAGAAGTCTCCCAGATGGGAGACTTCTTACTTCAATTAAATTATTTCATTTTTTAGTCGGAACCTTAGGGGGTTCTCGGAAGAAAATAGCGAAAAAAATTATCCCTAAAGTCGAAACTAAAAGGAACGTATAAACCAATGCTTCCATAGATTCGATCGTGGTTTATTTACAATTATAACTTCCACACCTATTCACTTGTCATTTAGGATCATTTCCCATATAAAAAAAGAAAAAGAGTCTTTTATTTTTATAAAGAAAGGACAGGAGATTTTTCCCATGTCAAATCAAAAAAGAGAGGCGAAAGATACCATAGCAATGTGGTATCAGACTGTCTGTTTCCTTGTAGTTGGATCCCCAACTTTTTGGAATGTTCCAAATTCCACTTGAGCATCCAAGTCTGGATCAATACCAGCAAAAACATCTCGGAACAAGGTTCGAGCACCATGCCAAATGTGTCCGAAAAAGAAGAGCAAAGCAAAGGTAGCATGACCAAAAGTGAACCAACCCCTTGGACTGCTGCGAAAAACACCATCTGATTTCAAAGTAGCTCGATCTAATTCAAAAATTTCTCCTAATTGAGCACGCCTCGCATATTTTTTTACAGTAGCAGGATCAGAATAACTTACTCCATTAAGTTCGCCACCATAGAACTCTACCGTTACGCCTACTTGTTCAACGCTATATTTGGATTCTGCTCTTCTAAAAGGAACGTCCGCTCTCACAATTCCCTCTTCATCTACCAAAACTACCGGAAATGTTTCAAAAAAAGTAGGCATACGACGTACAAAAAGCTCGCGCCCTTCTTTATCTCTAAAGACGGGATGTCCTAACCATCCAACAGCTATTCCATCCCCATTGTCCATTGAGCCTGCTCGGAATAATCCCCCCTTTGCCGGATTATTACCAATATAATCATAAAAAGCTAATTTTTCGGGAATTTTAGACCAAGCTTCTGATAAACTAAGATTTTCGGCTAACCCATCGCTAACTCTTCGATATATTTCTTGTTGAAAGTATCCCTGATCCCACTGATAACGAGTAGGTCCGAATAATTCGATTGGGGTAGTTGCCGATCCATACCACATAGTTCCGGCAACTACGAAAGCTGCAAAAAAAACAGCAGCGATACTACTGGAAAGTACAGTTTCAATATTGCCCATACGTAATCCTTTGTATAGACGTTGAGGCGGACGGACACTAAGATGGAATAGGCCTGCTAATATGCCCAATGTACCCGCAGCAATATGATGCGAAGCTATTCCTCCCGGAACGAAAGGATCAAAACCTTCTGCACCCCACGCAGGATTTACAGCTTGTACTTTTCCAGTTAGTCCATAAGGATCGGACACCCATATCCCAGGACCATACAAACCGGTTACATGAAATGCACCAAAGCCAAAACAAGCCACCCCTGCAAGAAATAAATGAATTCCAAAGATCTTGGGCAAATCCAAAGAAGGTTTTCCCGTGCGCTCATCACAGAATATTTCTAGGTCCCAATATACCCAATGCCAGATAGCTGCCAAGAAACACAAGCCAGAAAAGACAATATGCGCACCTGCCACACCTTCATAACTCCAAATACCTGGATTCGTTATAGTTCCTCCTGAAATACTCCAACCACCCCACGAATTGGTTATTCCTAAACGAGTCATGAAGGGGATGACGAACATACCTTGTCTCCACATTGGATCCAGAACAGGATCAGAGGGATCAAAAACCGCTAATTCATATAAAGCCATCGAGCCGGCCCAACCAGAAACTAGAGCTGTATGCATTATATGCACCGAAAGCAATCGACCGGGATCATTCAATACGACAGTATGAACACGATACCAAGGCAAACCCATGGAAATACCCCTTTAGCAAAGAAAAATAGACACGATGTCGTTTTATTTTATCGCATTGGAAAAGACTATCCATATCCTATGTACCTAACCCTTCTAGGGCATTCTGTGTCAGAAAGCGTGAATATTTATTTCATTCCATTAAAAAAAAGAAGCCAATTCTGTTTGTAAGAAGAAAGAGAAGCAGATCTATTCTATACTCGATAAGTGCCAATATGCAATGGGTAGCTTGGGCTATTTCAAAAAACGAAGAATAGATCCCTAATCCCTCTTTCCTTGTTTATCATTCGAATCACAGATCCCTTTTTCTTTATTCAATCTGTCTTACCTTCCTTATATGTATAATTTTTCAATCTATGTATCATTTCAATCTATGTATTAATAGAATCTATAGTATTCTTATAGAATAAGAAAAAAATGAAGATAATAAACTGTGGATTCTTTCTTTCTCTTCCATTCTTAAGTTTCCATATTAAAGTGTAGTTTTCTTACTTAAATTTAATAATATTAATCTAATATGCCCATTGGTGTTCCAAAAGTACCTTACCGGATTCCCGGAGATGAAGAAGCGACTTGGGTTGACTTATACAATGTTATGTATCGAGAAAGGACACTTTTTTTAGGTCAAGAGATTCGTTGCGAGATCACGAATCATATTACAGGTCTCATGGTATATCTCAGTATAGAAGATGGAATTAGCGATATTTTTTTGTTTATAAACTCCCCCGGCGGGTGGCTAATCTCAGGAATGGCGATTTTTGATACGATGCAAACGGTGACACCAGATATATATACAATATGCCTCGGAATAGCCGCGTCCATGGCCTCCTTCATTCTGCTTGGAGGAGAACCCACTAAACGTATAGCATTCCCTCACGCTAGAATTATGCTTCACCAACCTGCTAGTGCTTATTATCGGGCAAGGACACCAGAATTTTTACTAGAAGTGGAAGAGTTACACAAAGTTCGCGAAATGATCACAAGGGTTTATGCACTAAGAACAGGCAAACCTTTTTGGGTTGTATCCGAAGACATGGAAAGGGATGTTTTTATGTCAGCAGACGAAGCCAAAGCTTATGGACTTGTCGATATTGTAGGGGATGAAATGATTGACGAGCACTGCGATACTGATCCCGTATGGTTTCCAGAAATGTTTAAGGATTGGTAGTGGCTGAATTTCTTGTAAATTTATTTCAAACCTAAATTCGGGTTTTATGCGATTTTATAGAAAATAGAAATACTTCATGATGATGAATCATCAGGTTAAGATCGATCTAAACCAATCCATTTTTTTCTATATACATACGACATGCCAACCGTTAAACAACTTATTAGAAATGCAAGACAGCCAATACGAAATGCTAGAAAAACGCCCGCGCTTAAGGGATGTCCTCAGCGTCGAGGAACATGTGCTAGGGTGTATGTGCGACTCGTTCAGATCATGAGTTCAAACAAATAAGACAATTTGGGAAATATTCATGATCCGTACCAATGAATAGGATAGAGCTTCTCTCTCCTAGATTTCTACGGTATATGGAATTTATGGTTTCCTTTGGTGCAAATCCAATCATCAAGATTGGAAGAAGCAATTCCCCCATTGGTAGCAAATGGTTATCGATTAAGCGGAGGAAATAGTAATAAAAAGAAAAGGCTTATGCTCCTTTATCTTAAAAGAACGGACTAAAGGGTCAGCTACTTAGCCAACTTTCATAATTAAATACCGTCACTGTATGAATAACTCTTATTTATTGTGAAAAGAGCGATTTACTCTATAATGGATAGGTAGAGCCAAAGAATGGGAACTATACAAGTTTCCAATACCTTTTGATGAAAGAAAGGGCTCCGGTGTATAGAGAGGGCCTCACCGTTTAAAAGGAAACCATAGAAACGATGGAATCCACGGTTTTTTTAGTATCGTTAGAATTTGTTATTTCTACGTGAAATAACTGAAGGGAATAAAATAAAAAATCGTGGTGGGGAAGGTTATAGTAGCAAAAGCCTTTGGAATTAATATTTTATATATCGGAATAATCCGTTTTGTTATTAATGGAAAAAAGAACGGTTAAAAGAAGATAAATCATTAGTTATTCATTAAGGTTAATTTGATTCAATGACCAGAGTTCCGCGGGGATATATAGCTCGGAGACGACGAACAAAAATGCGTTCATTTGCCTCAAACTTTAGGGGGGCTCATTTAAGACTTAATCGAATGATTACTCAACAAGTAAGAAGAGCTTTTGTTTCTTCTCATCGAGATAGAGGCAGGCAAAAGAGGGATTTTCGTCGTTTGTGGATCACTCGGATAAACGCAGCAACACGGATATATAAAGTATTCGATAGTTATAGTAAATTAATACATAATCTGTACAAAAAGGAATTGATTCTTAATCGTAAAATGCTTGCACAAGTAGCTGTATTAAATCCAAATAATCTTTACACGATTTCCAATAAAATAAAGACCATCAATTAAAGGGATAAAAAAGTAATATACAGGAATAATTAAAACCGAATTCCCGGAGAGGGAACTCCGGGAAGATACAATAAATTAAGATTAAGTGGTAGGAATCAACGAGCGTGTTGCAATAAATAAAAAAACTATTTCTTTTTTCCCATTTTTCTTTCTTTTCTTATAACAAACACAAGAATCTAAACTGGATTACTTTATTTATATATATATGAGTCTGACCCTTTCGAATAAAACATCAACAATCGGAACTTAAGCTCCGATTGTTGTTTCTTAAATTCTGGTTGGAGTTTCTTAAATTTCGATTGGAATTGAATTTTTGTGTTAATTGAGGAATATGTCTATTTTTTCTGTGTCTAGGACCGGTAATTATTGAAATTGACTGGGTTTGAAATTGCTTCTCATTCTCATAGTTACGAAATGGTAAGAAAGATAAAATACGAGCCTGTTTTATAGCAAGAGTAATTAATCGCTGTTGTTTCAAGGTTAATCTATTTATTCGTCTGGATAATATTTTTCCTTGTTCACTAATAAATCGATTAATTAAACTCATGTTTCTATAATCAATTCGATCCCCTGGACCAATTCGGGAACGCCTACGAAAAGGTTGTTTGGATTTACGAAAAGGTTGTTTGAATTTACGAAAAGGTTGCTTGGATTTATGAAAAGGTTGTTTGGATTTACGAAAAGGTTGCTTAGATTTACGAAAAGGTTGTTTAGATATATACATGATTTATTCCTTATTTTAAAATTTGAAAAAAAAAAATGGATTTCTTTATTTTATTAATTTTGGATCCAGAAGAAGTAGTCTTTCTTTGGTCCATATATTATTTTATTTATATAGTATATATAAATAAACTTCCATACATATGAAATAATATCTACCTAAAATCAGATGAGTTGATTTGTATTTTGTATTCTATCTATGTTCTATATATTAAATATATTAAATAAGAAATTCTTACTCTTTCTGTTCTTTAGAAAAATCAAAAACACGATGCTCCTATTTCTTTATTTCATTATGAGTCGTATGCTTGCGGCAATAACGACAAAATTTTCTTAATTCTAATTGTCCGGGTGTATTGTGGCGATTCTTTTGAGTACTATATCTAGAAATCCCCGTCGATTCCTTATGGGTATTCTTTCGAACACAACTGATACATTCCAAAATCACTCTGATTCTAACATCTTTGCCCTTGGCCATGAACCTCCTTTCCTTTTTGGATCGACTTAACTTAAGTTTTATACCTGTTCTTTTATTCTTCTATATTGGATCCGAAAAAGAAGAATCAAATCCAATAGAACAAAAAATGGAGAAATAATTAAAGAATACAATCCTTGTCGAATTAGCAAGGATTTTGCTTCGAAATCCTTTCATTTAAGTAGCAAGCTCCGCCCTAGCCAGCCTCTTTCTATGCTCGGATTTGTGAGGCCTGACTTAGCTTGGATACCGCTTTTATTTTAATTAAATTTTGGTTTTCTTCCAAAATGGGATTTACCAAATTTTTGATGACTCTGAGGTTCAACCCAATCCATCTTTTCTTTCTTTTTGCTTCGTATACTAAAAAAGGATTGAAAGAAAATTTTCGTCATGTCATGAAGAATTCTATCTCTCGCATAGGAATAACTAGAATTAAAAAAAAGGGAATGACAAAGCATCTGGGAATAAACGATTAATTTCTATCAATAAACCTGCTAAAGCCCCAAACCATAGAGTACTTAGCACGGGTGCTACAGAGAGATATGTTTTTATATCCCGCATTGAAAATCCTCCTTCCTTATTGGAATACATATATGATCAGATACTCTTGCCCAAGATCGTTTGTATTTCTTTATTTAGGGGAAATTCCTAACTAAAAAAACAAAATCAATATTCTATATATATATATAGAATGAACCATATAGACGAGATTTTCCTATCCCTAAAAAAGAAAAAGATGATCCCTTCTTCCGATACATTACTAAGGAATAGTAATCTTTCTTTTATAGATGAAATTCAACTTGATTTTAGATATATACCCTTCCCTGATTATATGAGACCAAAAACAAGAAATGACAAGAAAGTTCTATATAGATAGAGAAATAGAAGAAAATTACGATGTGGAAAACAAGAAAGGAATTGTGTACAATGGCATTGTACAACAATTTGGAAAAGGGATGTAGCGCAGCTTGGTAGCGCGTTTGTTTTGGGTACAAAATGTCACAGGTTCAAAT